CTTAGTTGACATTCATAAAAAGTCTCTAATGAATTATGAGTGCAATACATCCTGTTTAGCGGAAAGACGGATATTCCTTGCTCATTATCAGACAATCACTTATTCACAAACCCCGTGTGGGGCTAATAGTTTTGATTTCCCATCTCCTGGAAAATCCTTTTCGCTCCGCTTAGCCTTACCCCCCGCTAGGGGTATTTTAGTGATAGGTTCTAGAGGAACTGGACGATCCTATTTGGTCAAATACCTAGCGACAAACTCTTATGTTCCTTTCATTACGGTATCTACGGACAGGTTCCGCAAGCCTGTAGATGATTTTTATGATGTTAAAGATGAAGAGTACGAGGTTCATTTTAAGACTTATATTAATACGGATGCTAATAGTTCTTTTGAGTATGGTCCTCCTCCTTCTCGGCCTCTTGGTTTTGGTGAGGAGGCGGAGATTGAGCTTGTGCCTATTGTTAAGGGCCTTGTGGCTAGCATTCTTAACATTCTTCGTAGTCTTGGTCATGTGGGAAATGGTATTGGTGATAGTTTTATTGAGGATTTTGATCTTGGGGCTCGTTGGTTTGATCTTGGGGCTCGTTATGATCTGAATCGTGATGAGGGTGAGATTGATGAGAGTCTGAATCGTGATGAGGGTGAGATTGATGAGAGTCAGATTGATGATAGGGAGATTGATGATAGGGAGATTGATAGGCATATGACTAATAGGCTGGAAGGGTTAACTGGGTGGGATTTGATAGCTACGAAGCTGTTGCAGGGACTAGACCACCAATCTTATATCAACCTTCAATTCGAATTAGCAAAAGCAATGTCTCCTTGCATAATATGGATGCCAAATATTCATAATCTGCGTTGGTGGGAGTCGGATTGCTTATCCCTCGGTCTATTAGTGAACCATCTCTCCGGGGGTTGTGAAAGATGTTCCACTAAAAATCTTCTTGTTATTGCTTCGACTCATATTCCCCAAAAGGTGGATCCCACTCTAATAGGTCTGAATAAATTAAATACGTGCATTAAGATACGAAGGCTTCCTATTCCACACCAACGAAAGCACTTTCTCACTCTTTCATATACTAGGGGATTTCGCTTGGAAAAGAAAATGTTTCATACTAATAGATTGGGGTACATAACCATGGGTTCCAGTGCACGAGATCTTGCAGCACTTACCAACGAGGCCCTATCGATTAGTATTACACAGAAGAAATCAATTATAGACACTAATACAATTCTATCTGCTGTTCATAGACAAACTTGGGATTTTCAATCCCAGGTAAGGTGGTCTCAGGATCGGAGGATCTTTTTGTATCAGATAGGAAGGGCTGTAGCACAAAATGTACTTCTAAGTAATTGCCTCATAGATCCTATATTTCTCTATATCACGCAGAACTTACGGAAGGAAGGGCATTCTTATTTGTACAAATGGTACTTCGAACTTGGAACGAGCATGAAGAAATTAACGATACTTCTTTATCTTTTGAGTTGTTCTGCCGGATCGGTCGCTCAAACTCTTTGGTCTCTACCCGGACCCGACACTGGGATCACTTCTTATAGACCCGCTGAGGATGATTCTGAGCTAGTTCATGGCCTATTAGAAGTAGAAGGCGCTCTGGTGGGAGACTCACGGACAGAAAAGGATTGCAGTCAGTTTGATAATGATCGAGTGACTTTGCTTCTTCGGCCCGAACCAAGGAATCCCTTAGATATGATGCAAAATGGATATTTTTCTATCCTTGATGCGGGATTTCTCTATCAAGGATCCGAAGTGGGGTTGGAAGACTGGGAAGGAGTCCTCGACCCGGAACAGGAGTTCGTCACTAACATAGTTTGGGCTCCTACAATATGGAGCCCTTTGGACTTTCTATTGGATTGTATCGACATTCCCAATGAATTGGGATTTCCCTTCTATGGGTCTGATGGAGCGTATGCTGGAGAGGGTGATGGAGAGTATCCTGAAGCGGATGAAGAGGCTAAGGAAGAGTATTATGATGAACAGTATGAGCTTCACGAGGATGATGAAGAGGTTGATAAAGGGGGTGATGAAGCGTATGATGAACAGTATGCGCTTCAAGAGGGTGGTGGAGAGTATCCTGGAGAGGATAAGGAAGAGTATCCTGGAGAGGATAAGGAAGAGTATCCTGGAGAGGATAAGGAAGAGTATTATAATGAAGAGGGTGAGCTTCAAGAGAATGATTCGGAGTTCTTGCAGACACGAGATATATCTTACAAAGAACAAAGCCTTTTTCGACTAAGCCGATTCATTTGGAACCCTGGAGATCCACTCTTTGGGCTATTCAGAGATGAGTCCCCTGTCTCTGTGTTTTTCCATCGAGAATTATTTGCAGATGAGGCAGAGAGCCTTTTGCCTTCCGAAAAAAATCCTTCTAGAGCTGGGAGGAAAGGCTGGTTTATCGACAATAAGGCGCAAGAAAAGCACTTCGAATTCTGGGAGGAAAGGCTGGTTTATCGACAATAAGGCGCAAGAAAAGCACTTCGAATT